CCCGGTATCGAAGAGTGAGTCCGAGAATCTTCTGGTAGAGAAGGAGAGACACTTTCCCCCAGCTGAGCCAGTAGACAATATAATATGCTCATATTCTGGTAGAGAATGCGATTCCCCTATTATTTATTCTACCCTCCTGTGTCGTAAGCGAGTTGTGGGGACGCTGTGCTCTATCTCCTTAGAAGCTCCCGCAAGTCAACTCTAATAAGCAAATAGATAAGCAAGTACGAGATAGCGCTCTCCATCTCCTCTCTCCGCTTGGCACTATTTAGTTGAACTTGCTGTTGCACTTCAGTTATACTGGCCCTTAATGACTTAGTAATAGATTCGAATCTATCAATTGAGAATGCAAAGCTAACTAAGCTGAGGGAAGACTTATATACCCGGGGAAGCACTTATTACGATGATCTATATTTGCCAGCTAGTATCAATACTGGTATGACCCTCTTCTTAATTGGTAGATGATCTACGGAAGGAAAAAGGCTACGTTGGAGACAAAAGCACCCGATCTGCTAAGACGGCGGAAGATCTTATAGGGTGGATCGACAGCGGAGAGGCTCTTCGAGTCTCTATAATCACTTAGACTCTCTCTGGCGCAGGGAGGACCAGTATATTAATTGGGAGGGATACGGAAGAGGAGGAGACCAATGAGACTTTAGTCGATGTCCAGGTATGGTGGGAAGGACTGAGGCTGGCCCAAACAAGCGAGGTAGGGCTAGGGGAGGTGGAATAAGATATAGAGAGGTGAGACCAACTCCCGGGTAAGACTCAATGGATAATCGAAAGGGAGTGAGTGGAGGATTTGGACAGTTCAATCAGGAACCGCACCATTTCGGGAATTGAGTATTGGGATAACAATCTAAGCCTCTATCAATCAATTTTGAATAAGCTAATAAGATCTTTCTCGATTCGCCGCATCTCCTTAGAAAGTAAAGTCTCCCTCCCTAGTTACTAGAACTCGAGGTGCAAAGCTACTCGAAAGCGAAAGGCATAGATCCTAGCTACCCTATAAGACTTTGATTCTTCCTCAATATGATTTGGAACTGGCTAGCTCAAATGGTATTTTCAATCGTCTCTTTGATTTGATGCACTGAATCGTCTTCCAACGGATTGACCATTAATTCTGTAACAGAGGCGCCAGTATATTAATTGGGGAGGTATATTAATTGGGAGTTACTATTGGGATATATATCTTTAATAGCCAAAGAGACAGGATACTAAGATTTTCAGTACAGTCCACTACGCTTCGCACCTCGAATAGTAAGAAAGCGAGAGACCGGTATACTAATTCCTTGCTATGAATTACTTTTTCATTATTCATTCCTTAGCTAACCGGGAAGAGCTCCAAAAAACATACTGACACGGCCCAGACAAAACAAAGAAGAGTATAGCCCCGAGATAGTTGAATAGGAATTGGGGCACTACCAACGAAAAGACTAAGCTTCACCACAAACCAAGGACTTTGGTCTGCCGCCCTTTAGAGGCCTTCATCGACGGAAAGAGTGCTAAAGAGGGTCTCAGGGTGGAAAGCTCGAGTTCTATTACAAGCGGGACGAACTACACTTATTAGGGCAGTTGCATCCGCTATACCAGCCCCCTTTTATATTAGTCCACTTATTTGTTGCCCAAATCTTTATGTGCGTCTATTGAGAAAAGCCTTAAGGACTTCTGGTGGGGGTTCAAGGAAGATAAACAGAGGAACTATACACCGAAGGCTTCGGAGTCCATCTGTAAACCAGTTGTGGGGGCCTTGGATTACGACGTATGTTCGATCTAAATAGGGCATTAATTGCTAAACTTTGTTGGAATGTAGCCTCAGGAGTGGACCGGGGAAGAGCCCTGAAGGCAAAGTACCTGGGAAATACTTCCTTTCTTCATGCCTCTGGGGCTTCTATTTCATCATGGTGCTGGAAAGGTATGTTAAAGGTGAAAAATCTGCTCGAGAAGTGATTATGTTTCCAAGTGAGGTCGATCCATTAGGGTGTGGGACGACCCGTGGGTATCCCATCTACCCCAGTTTCGGCCCAATCCTAGACCAGGGGTGGATATTCCGTCGCACATAACCAAGGTTGCAGACCTCATTGACCCTGTTGCAAATACCTGCAGGTTCTTCGGCACATATTTTATGATCATAGTGCACAAAAGCAGTACTGGAGCTCCAGCTGCCTTGACTTGCCGAGGAGGATAAACTCATGCGGGCTCCGTATAGAAAAGGTGTGTTTTCGATCAAATCTGCATACCTGGTTGATCAAGCTGATAGGTTTAAGGATCACGGCCCCAGCGGAACGGTCAACTAAGAGTGAACAATTCGAATTGACTAAAGAAGCTAAAGGGGAACAGTCTTATCTTAAGAGTAGGTCGAATGAAGGTAAACGAGTTGGTCGACTTGCTAATCGGCTTGATCGAGTAGGGCGATTGTTCAAGTAGGTCCTATCGGCTTGACCTCTTTGTCGTCTGTAAAAGAATCTTTATATTTACTGGAGTGACCGAAGTGCTTCCTGAAACAAGGACGAGGAAACGGTAAGGAAATAACTCGTATCGGGAGAGGAGTAGGAGACACATCGTATGAGCTTTTGTAGGAGCAAGCAGCCCGAGTTTCAGACCTAGGATAGGAGTCCTTATTTATTGACCGTTTCGGCATACAAGTAAGCACGAACATGAATAGGAGCAGGCAATGGAATTGTATCACAATCGGAATATGTTGAATAGGCATAATAGTCCGTCTGCCAGCTATATCTATAGGCCACACGTCTTAGCCACCTTCTGAAGGAACAAGCCAGCAAGTCTTACGGTGACTAATCTCCCATCGCTAGCAAGCCCAACCGGATCTCTCCTTTATCTGGTTTAAAAACCCCACAACTGGTAACCAAAACAAGCAAGCCAGAGCAGTTATTGTATTGTGGTAGTAGCTTCAAAGAAATTGGTAGTGTATGTCTTGAATAGGAAAGCATTCTGTATGAACTCAATCCATGAAAAAGAGCTTGAACAATGAAGTGAAGGGCTTGACAGTTCGATCTGGTTTTCATCATTGTGGACAGAACGAAGAGAGTGTTTTAATTTCCTTTGTTGACCGAATCCCATCTTTCTCAGTTACATCCCTCTCCCTTCGGTCGCCTTTGTTTCGGCTTTTAATTAGCCTAAAAGTGAAAGAGTAGGCCCGACCTGCTCCCCCTTTCCATTTAATCACTGACAAAACCTACCTTGAAATTCGACTTAACGAAACGACTTCGACTTTAGTAGAACAATTAATCAAACAGGTAAGGCCAAGGCGCTCATAATCCCTATTCAAATTGCTTGCTTGACCTATTAAGGTGGCTTTCCTGTTGTTCCAGTCACTGCGGCTCTTGCTTGAGCCGGAAAGTACAGAAGGCACAGAGGTGAGAAGTTTTTAGATTATAGATACGAAGAAAAATGGACAGGTTTCAAGTAAGGCGAGTAAGAAAAGGTTAGAGAGAACCGTTGCTTTGACATAACAAAAGAGAACCTTACAAAAGAATAAAGTAGAAGAAATAGATATACGTGAAATGAGCCCTATTTCTCCTTTCCAATGGCCACTTCACTTACTTACTACTTACTTACTAAATACCGGCTTGAACAAGGAAAGTAGCACTAGAAAGAAAAGCAAATAAAGAGAGTACAAGACAGAACAAAATAGGTGTAGAGTTCGGAGTAGCGAAGAGGCTTTGATGACGAAGGTACGAAGTGGATTTCTCATGGTCCTCCCAATGAATCATTTTTATGCTATACGAGCATAAACAATAACCATTTAGAATACCTGCAGGGAGAGGGAATTCTATTGTACTCTCCCTCCGGGAGAGGGAATTCTATTGTACTCTCCCTCCGGGAGAGGGAGAACTGGTTTGATTCATTTTCCACGTAGGGAAGCATAAAAGGAAGAGTTAAGCCAGCATAGAGCAAAGCTCAACCAATGGGCTATTTGCTATAGTTCAAAAGCCCTGTTCATAGAAGGTCCGGAGACATGAGAAGGTGGTTTACTTACTTGCTGCTTTTAAGAGCAAGGCGGTCTAGCCAAAGCTTTCATGCCACCTAAAGGGAGAACGAGATGCTAACAACGGGCAAAAGAGCAGATCAGGTTGTTTACTGACTTTTGTACTAGCGTACTTGTGTGTTAAAGGAGTACTTTATTTTGGCTGCTAAGTAGAAGCTATAGGCGAAGGCTTTCGCGCCTTGCTGTTAAGTAAGGTGGAAGCTAGCTACTTGCTTGTTAAAGGTGCTTGCCCGCGGCTATTCGTAGATCTGGAGTTCTGCCCTATAGCCGATTGTGCTACTTTCAATCCTTAGTATTAGTAGCGGGTATTAGGTGAGAGGGCGCCTATCTCATAGCTGTTACTGTGCTTTCTGGATACCTTTCCATGCTTTAACAAGCCAGCTACGCACCTTGCTCTTATAAGCAAGTAGCTTTGATTTGGGAATAAGCTGGAAGTAAAGTAGTATGAGTTGAAGTGAAGGGCGCTAGTAAGTAATAATAAGTAGAGCGGAACACTGTTGGCTGAACAAAAGACGTATGACTTGAGAAAGTAAGATCTCCGATCTGTTGTCGGGAAAAGGAGCTCCAATGGTACTTTAGAATAAGAATAATAGGGACTAATAGCCAAATCCAGGCTTTTGAGTTTGTAGCTAGGCAGCGACTCTCTAGCTTCCAGCTATTCTTCCTTCTCTTATGGGACTTAGGCGGGCCTCAGTTAAACAAACTAGTAATCTAATCAGTCATCTAATCTTAGGCTTCGCTACCTGACTTATCAGCCAGCAAGTAAACTACCTTAACCCCCGCGAAGTCCATTATTGTAGCATGCTTTCAAAAGAAGATGCTCCTGTCCCTCCGCCTTTCCCTTTCCTAGACTCATGCTCTGGGCTCCTAGGTTTGTGTTGCGGCCGCTGCATATAGATATCGGTCTAACTCCGCTTGTCTTGGAAGAGTATATTCTAGTTCATCGAGACCCAGGCATTCGCCGATCCTGCCGAAATTCGTAGTAGCCACTCTTGCTCTTTCCATTCTTCTTCCGCTGGCGCTAGTCCAGCCCGTGCCTACTGATTGCTATCTTTCTTTGTCTTTGTCTGGGCTTTGCCGGCTTCCTATGTCGAACGATCACAGATGCGACTGAGCTGCTGAAATAAGACTCTATGTCCATGTTCTCGAACAAGTACGTTTACCAGCTACAATTCACGGCAGTACTCGAAGTTTACTTCTAGGAACTGGTGACTTCTAGGACTTCTAGTTCAGGGAAAGCGTTCAGTTCAAGCGAGAGCGACCGATCTCTTTAATAAAGGACTCTTTCTTTGCGTTTAGCGAGCTTAGATAATAAATCCTTGTCGTTGCGTAAGGCGAGTAGGTTCTTTTCCCGCTATCCAAAATTCAATCTTTTCATCTTCAGGAAGGGTTGGGGAGCCAGTTTCTCAGTAGCGAGCGGGTAAGGGGCGCAGGCAGATCATCGAATCTTTCCTTTCTGTTCCGTCCTTCTCAGATAGGGGCTTAAGTAAGATAGGGCGATAGAGCACTTATTAGCGAAAAGAAGCAAGAGTTCCTTCATTTTCCATTAGGGGATTCGCCTAATATCTATACTTACTTGACTTATTTCACTGGCGCGCCCGCAGGGAGCCTTAAGGTAACTATAGTATAGTTAGCTCCTTTGCTTCTGAGATAGGTCATATAACGATATAGAAAAGGAGTAGCTAGCTCCTGTTCATAGTTGCGACTCTCCCTTCAGCTCACTCGCAAGTCAACAAGAAAGTGAAATCGACGACTCAACCTCAAGTAAGTTTATTAAGTATTGGGCTTTCTGTAAGGTTGAAAGTTGCTGTTTCTATTTGACTCTTCCAGTTTCTTAGCAAGTCAAACAGGGTAACCTAAATAAAGGTAAGCGAGTTCTTTATAATAGAAGAAGAAATGTCGAGAAGAAATGAATGGATACCTGCCTACGCTTTCGATACGGGAGGAAGCCTCTCACTCTCAAATGAGAAGAAAAGCTGGCAGCACCAGCGTAGCAGCCTCGGGCGTATGCGTATCATGGGAAAAGGAGAAAGGGAAGAAATTCAACCAACTGGGAAAGACGTATCAATTCTTCCAGTTAAATAAGTAAAGCCCCAATATTATGTTACTCTTTAGAGTGATAAAATCTGAAGGCTTATAGCTTGGCCCTTTCTTTTACACCTTGTGGAAAGTGGAGTGCATAAGCCCTTTTGAATTAGAGATAGGCTTTTACTGCTCTCAAAGCGTATCGAAGACCTAGCGGTTGAGGTTGAAAGAGCGCTTGAATGTCTTGAACCAGGACGAGTCAAACTTTGGATGTTCTTTGGGGCAGCAGTCGCAAGTGAAAGGCCCTCAGACAGCCCTTGACTATATGCCTGCTCATCACATTTTTGGGAGAAGGCGACACCAGAAGACAGAAAACGATAGATAGAGGTTCCCTATATTGGAGAGTGGTCTACCTGAGTGAAGCCTTTCTGCTTAGACTTTAGAGGCGTTGGAGGCCCTTAACCCTTTCTATTGCGCCTGCCGTCTTCACTCCTGTCTCCCCGTTACCTTCCGATTGTAATTCTCCTTTTGTTCTTTCGGTACTGTACTTGTGGATTGTGGAACTCCTGAATCGTCGAATTCGACGAAAAGCGGGCTTCGAGAGAGGGAATGAAAGCCATTAGTCATTAGGGTGAGTGCCCTAATATAGATATGGAGGGAATTCCAATTCCATAAGTAAGGTTGAATGCTTTCGATTCGGGCCAAGCTTTTAGGGAAGCCGACCTTTCCGTCTGCCGGTGTCGTGGAGCCAGTCTATGATGTTCCAAGTGGAGAACCATTTCCCAGTGTCTTATTCGGCTAAGGGGCCAGTGCCTTGGAAGAAGATTCTTCAGCGACTTCTCTACGCCAACCCTCGAGGAAATAAAAAAAAGAGATATTGTACTTATCACCCTATTAAAAAATGTCCTATCAAACTTCCTTTAATTCGTTTCAGCGATAACCCCTCAATCATCCTCAGTGGAAGAAAGCTATGATAGAAGAAATGGAGGTGCGTAGCGAAGAACGACACTTGGGAACTGATCACGTTACCAAGAGGCAAACGTACGGTTGGCTGCAGGTGGCCCCGAAACACAAAGCTGATGGCTCTATCGAGAGGGCTCGTATTGTGGCGAAAGGTTTCACACAAACCTATGGCATCTATTATCTCGAGACGTTTGCTCCTGTGGCCAAACTAAACGAGTCATTCTGTCAGTTGCAGCTAACAGATCTTGGTCACTGCATCAGCTCGATGTCAAAAAGACCTTTCTTCATGGAGACCTCCACGAATAGGTTTCTATGAGTCCTCCACCAGGTTTTCGAGCTCAGGGGGAAAGTTTTCAGGTGAGGCGACCGATCCAATATACTTCGAGAGCAGTCTCCTCGGGCTTGGTTCGAGATATGAAGTTTGGTTATGACGAAGATAGATGGGTTTCCAGAGAAGGAATGCTGATCATTCCGTGTTCATAAAAAGGTGCGCAGCGAGGAAA